CCGAGTAACGGTGATTTTGGAATGTACTAGTTGTGTCCGAAACAGTGTTGATAAGGTATCAAGAGGTATTTCCAGATATATTACTCAAAAGAACCGGCACAATACGCCTAATCGATTTGAATTGAAAAAATTCTGTCCCTATTGTTACAAACATACGATTCATGGAGAGATAAAGAAATAGAGCGAACCAAGTACCTGTGTCTTACCCTTTCAAGGAAGGGGAAAAAATGACATTATATATATAACATATTTAAATAGAAAATAAACAAATCCTATTTTTTTAAAATCCTATTTTGGGTGGATTTAAAATGAATTAGAATTAAGAAATAGGATTTTAGGGATAAGGAATAAATTAAACAAACAAACCATGGATAAATCCAAGCGACCTTTTCTTAAATTCAAGCGATCTTTTCGTAGGCGTTTGCCCCCGATTCAATCGGGGGATCGAATTGATTATAGAAACATGAGTTTAATTAGTCGATTTATTAGTGAACAAGGAAAAATATTATCAAGACGTGTGAATAGATTGACCTTGAAACAACAACGATTAATTACTCTTGCTATAAAACAAGCTCGTATTTTATCTTTGTTACCTTTTCTCAATAATGAAAAACAATTTGAAAGAACCGAGTCGACCGCTAGAACTACTGGTTTTAAAGCCCGAAATAAATAGGCTTACTTTTTCTTCACTTGAATCATAATTACAAGAATCTAGATTTGAGTGAATCTAGATTTGAGTATCGTGTCGTAAGAAAAAAACGAATCGGAAAAAAAGAAATCTGTTTTTATTGAATTGAACGTGTTCATTCATTTTGACTACTTTAGCATATTTTCTCATACTAATTTCTACTCTACCTTCCCGGAGTTCATTCTCCGGGTAACTCAATTTAAATTATTCTGTTGGATTCTTTCCAATCTACTTCCTTTATGATTTCGTTCGAAATCATATAAAGACAATTCCTATTTAATATAGCTATTTGTGCAAGTATTTTACGGTTAAGAAGCAACTGTCTCTTGTACAGATCGTGTATTAATCTACTATAACTATAGGATACTCCCTTTTCGCGAATTACTGCGTTTATCCTAGTGATCCACAAACGACGAAAATCTCTCTTTTTCCTATCCCTATCCCGATGAGCCGAAATTAAAGCTCTTATTTTCTGTTGAGTAATAGTTCTAGTAAGCCTTGAATGAGCCCCTCGAAAGCTTGATGCAAATAAACGAATTTTTGTTCTACGTCTCCGAGCTATATATCCCCGTTTAATTCTGGTCATTGAATAAATGAAACTTTGACGAATAACTAATTGATTGCCTTTCTTTCAGTTATTCTTTTCCCCCTTCCTAGTTTATTAATAACAAAACGGATTTTTCCAATGTATAAAATCAAAATTCCAATGGCTTTGGCTACTCTAACCTTCCCGACCACGATTTTTTCTTTTTTTTTTTTTTAGGTATTTCACTGCGAAATAAGACAGAAATAAGAAATTGTATTTTCCTAGGTATCAAAAATATAGTAAATAAAAGAAATAAAAAAAGAAATAGTGGGTTCCTTCGTTTCTATGGTTACTTCTTAAACGGTGAGGTCTTCTCTATACACCGGAGCCTTTACTTTATACTTTAATTTACTATTTAATCAACTAATTGATGTTATTGGGAACTTGTATAGTTCACACGCTTTGGCTCTACCCATGAATTATCCAGTAATAGGTCTTTCACAATCAGATCTACCTATACAGTAACGGTATTTAATTAGGAAAGTTTGCTGGGTAGCTGACCCTCTTAGTCCGTTCTTGCCAGATTGGGAGCCTACCTAATCTTTATGTTTTATGCTTTTTAAATAAGATTTCCTCCGCTTAATGGATAACCATTTGTTACCAATGGAGAATTTCTTATCATCTTAAATTCAGTTGATTGGATTTACACCAACGGAAACCATAAACTTCATACACAATAGGGGGATATGATAGAGTTTTTTTTTTTTGAATAATGGATGGAGTTCCTTTTGCCATCCTATCCCATTCCCCGGTACTGATCATTGATACTGTAAAAGTCGTTTTCTTGCTTTTGTGCCAGCTCATGATCTAAACGAGTCGCACATACACCCTAGTACATGTTCCTCGACGCTGAGGGCACCCCCGAAGAGCGGGGGATTTTGTGACATTTCTGATTGGCTGTCTTGTATTTCTAATAAGTTGTTTAATAGTTGGCATGTTGAATCGTATACATAATATGATGGGTTGGTTTAGATTGATCCTAACCGAATGATGGTGAATTACTTCTATTTAATAGAATATTCAATTCGAAGATAAAATCGCAAATCACAACAGCTTTGCGTAATTTTCGTACATTTCATTTGCCTTTTTTCTTCCGTCAACCGCTACAAAATCAACAATTCCATAATTTTGGGCTTCTGTTGCTGACATAAAAACATCTCTTTCCATATCTTCGGATATAACCCAGAAGGGTTTGCCCGTTTTTTCTGCATAAATCCTTGTGAGGGTTTCACGCAGTTTCAGCAGTTCTCCCGCTTCCACGACAAATTCGCCTACTTGTGCCATATAAAAACCACTAAAAGGTTCATGCATCATTACCCTGATGATATAACAAAATAAAAGCTTCTCCTATCTCGCATGATAAAGCAAAGAGAAAAGAAAGATAAAGAATAGAAAAAAGATAGAATTGAACAACCGTACAGGCATCTTTTGTGCATACGGCTCTACAAGAAAATTGACCCCTCTCCTTTCTATTGAAGAAAGAGAAAAATAGAATCTATCAGACTCAGATGGGTAAATAATCAAATTGCCATCCTTCCTTTCGGAGTAGTTCAAAAATACTATGATGGCTCCGTTGCTTTATATGTTTATTTTTTCTTTTTTTGTCTGTGATTCAGCAATCCCAAAGTTTCTTTTTAATCCGATCAAATAAGGAAAAAATATTTTTTTTTTCGTACTCTTTCATAACATAAATATTGTTAAGAACTCTCCGGCATGAAAACAAAAAAGTTTGTGACGCTGAACTGAACTCCCGATAGATAAGAGAAAATCGGAAGTACCCCTTATCTCATACTACTCTCTCGATACAGAATCTAATGTTTTGAAAAAAAAAACAATACAAAAATGTCTCATATCGAATTCGAAGTGCCATGCTATTATTACTTAGTATTCATATGGCGAAGGCATAGTTTTCTTTTTTCTCTCAAATAAAAACCTCATTGGCGCCAAGCGCGAGGGAATGCTGTACGTTTGGTAACTTCTCCTCCGACCAGGACAACAGATGACATTGAAGCAGCTAATCCTATGCATATTGTATGGATATCTGGTCGCACATATTGCATAGTATCATAAAGGGCGAGCCCAGGTACTACCCAGCCCCCAGGAGAGTTTATAAACACATACAGCTCCTTGTCCTCATCCTCCATACTGAGATATATCAAAAGACTAATAAGTTGATTCCCAAGACCAGTACCAATCCCTTGGCCTATAAAAAGTAATCTTTCTCGATAAAGTCGGTTGATTAGGGTAAAATTGTATCCCTTAGGAACCGTACATGCGCCTTTTGATGCATACGGTTCAAAAAAATTGTGAATCAATGTATAGATTCCAGTCCTCTTTCTTTTTTTCTAGAAAGGTTCTTTCTTATTTCTAACGAAAGGGCTTTTCTTCGATTTTTCAATAAAGACGAGTTTTTACTCCTTTTTTCTATTTTCTATTATAAAATTCGAAGTTATACGAAAGGGTCATTAAACTTATCGAATGAACTTCTCATTGATGTATTCTTTCATCGAGATTTAATCCAAACCGCGATGGTATTTTCTTGTTCCTGAATGGGTCTTTTTCATCTTTTTAGGTTTATGCTCTACTCCGGGTAAAGATCCGCCCGATTTGGATTTGTACATATAGGACAAATGCTCCCATTACCATTTCTTTTTGTATTTCTTTTTTTTTTTCAATTCATTTTATACAAGTATTTATTAGATTAGAGTTGAGATAACTTTGCTTGACAATTAGAATCTCTTTACAAAGAAAAATAGGAATAGCAATCATAGATATCTTACCAATCCAATTGGGTTTTTTCTAAACGGAGCCTGGATACTTCATTTTTTTAGTCCAACCAAGTCAACCATAAATTATTCTAATTGAATTATTCTAATTGATAATAGTAATATGAATCCCCTCAAAAATGGATCTAATTGCACTTCACGCTCCAAATTTTGGATGATTCAATTTATCTTTCTTGGGCGAAACGGGGGATATCTCGATCGGGGGAGAGAACGGGGAAATACCATATGACCCAATATATCTGACAAGTCGCACTATATGTCAGTCCAAAGTCGACGTCGAATTCCACGCCTATTTATTTTAACTTTTGGAACACCAATAGGCATTAAATGAAAGAAAGAATTAAATACTATATTTCACTTTGAGGTGGAAACGTAACAATTTTTTTTATTGTCTTTAGAATATTCATATTGGTTTTTATCGTATTTATTTTATCCATAAATTCTAAAAATTCATAAAGAAAGACAGAATGAATAAACTCAAATTATTACGAATAGGTCTTTCTAATGATAAATAAGTATGTATGGACTCATTCGCTCATAGAAAATGGGATCAACTCCCCCATTGCGTATTGGTACTTATCGAGTATAGAATAAATCTGCTTCTCTTTGTTCCTACGAACAGAATTGTTCCATTATTACCAACAGAATAGAAACCCTTGTTCGGAAATAATCGACTCAACAAGAGTGGTCCATAGGATAGTCATATTATAGTCTTTTCCAATGCAATAAAGTTACGTAGTGTCCATTTATCTTTGATATAAGGGGTATTTCCATGGGTTTGCCTTGGTATCGTGTTCATACCGTTGTATTGAATGATCCCGGTCGGTTGCTTTCTGTTCATATAATGCATACAGCTCTGGTTGCTGGTTGGGCCGGTTCGATGGCTCTGTATGAATTAGCAGTTTTTGATCCTTCTGATCCTGTTCTTGATCCAATGTGG